AAATAGACAGATCTAAAAATTCATTTCGGATAATTGAACCTTCTCAAACTGTTTCTTTTTAAGAACCAAAAAGATTTGTGCCAAAACAACCGATCCTAAGAAGAACAAAAGGCCTTGGACACGTAATGGATCTTGAAGTACTATTTCCGCATCCCCCTGACCAAATCCACCCACATTAGGATTACTCGTTAATGGTTGATCGAGTTTAATGGATTCGCCCTCTGAAACAAGAAGTTCTAGGCCTCGAGGGATAATATCAATCACTTCGCGTCCATTTGATGCATCCACTATGGTTATTTCGTATCCCCCTTTTTCTTTTCGTAAAATTTTACTTATTATCCCTCCTGCCGTAGCATTATAAACTGTATTGTTACTTTTGCTACCATCAGGATAAATCTGACCCCTTCCCCTGTTTCCACCTACATATATAGGATATTTTAAGAAGTGAACATCTTTATTAGTAGCAGGGTCCGGAGCAAGAATAGGAAAGGTTATTTCACTATATTTTTGACCAGGAACAGGACCTATCACAAGAATATTTTTTTTATTGGGGCGATAATTCTGAAAAGCCAGATTTCCTATCTTTTCTTTCATCTCGGGTGAAATACGATCGGGGGGGGCTAATTCAAACCCCTCCGGTAAAATAAGAACAGCTCCCACATTCAAAGCTCCTTTTTTACCATTAGCTAGAACTTGTTTTAGTTGCATATCATAAGGAATTTTAATAACTGCTTCAAATACAGTATCAGGAAGTACCGTTTGTGGAACCTCAATATCCACGGGCTTATTAGCTAAATGGCAATTGGCACATACAATACGCCCAGTTGCCTCTCGTGGATTTTCATAATTCTGCTGGGCAAAAATCGGATATGCACTTGAAATGGATGCCCAAGTTATTATATATATCATGAGTGAGACAGATATGGAGCGAGTAATCTCTTCCCTTATCCAAGAAAAGGTATTTCTAGTTTGCATGGTCCAATCATTTATCCCGAAAATTTCTACAATAAAGTTAGCTAGGTCGATAATATACTTCCCTAGCCACAATTCTGCTATTTACATTTACTGAAAAAAATCAAATTTTTTTTGTTGAAATATACAAGGAATCCCTCATGGGTAAAAAGAGTAAAGTAAATACGACTTTGATTTTGTTATGATGTATAAGGTACGAAAGATTAAAATTGGATCAGTGAATCTTTTTTTAGTCGTTTATTGCATGATAAATCACTACAAGTGACGGAGATACACGATTTAAATAACGAAAAATCCAATATTTAAAAATTGTATCAAGAATGACTGGAAAGGTAGAAACTAGACCAGATAAAATTTGCTCATAATGAGCAAACCCAAAATCTTTGTAAATATAACCAATCATGAGTTCCCAACCGTGAGGCGAATGGAATCCGATACATAAATCAGTTAATAAAAGAATCGAAAAAGCTTTAATTGTATCACTTAAATTATATAGGAATTCTTGAACCCACGAATTCAGAATAAAAAGCTTTTCCTTACCCCAAAAGGAATAACCACTTAGAATAACGAAAGATATTAGATTTGTCGAGAAGTGCAAGATTGTATGGATACGATACTCATTGTGTATCTTGATGAATTGGATCGTTTCTTTGTGGATTCCTAGACTAAATTGTTGTAAATCGGTTTCTGGGTATTCCTTTATCATTTCATCGAGCTGGAATAGTTCTTCTAATTGTATGAATTTTTCTAGAACACTTTTTTCTTGAATATCATTCAAAAAAGTTTCGCATTGTCTAGTATTCCACCAATTAGTAATCCAAGTTTTCAAACTTTTATTACAGCAGAGAGAGATCAACCAGGGCAAAAAGACTATAGATGTAAAATAAAAAAAAGGAATCAATGCTTTCTTTTTTGCCATTTTGAATCTGTGAATTGTTAATGAACCTACCTCATTTGTTGATTCTATTAGATCTAATATTTCTATCGAGCATGAGTTTCTATTCTAATTCGAATAGAATATAGTGAGCCTATGAATCCATTTTCTCTTTTGCTGTTGATTCAATACTGAGTCTTTGCTTTGAATCTAGAAAGAATACAGAAATAGACTCAGAATACACTTCCAACTTGAATCAAGAAAAAATGGGGTTTCCGGGATGTTATTCCCCCTTTTTTCGATCAATACTAATTTCGAAACGAAGAAACTCCTTTTCTTTTCTATCAAATATATCAAAAAAACGAGCATAAAAGAATAGATGAATATTCAATTGAAAAAAAAAAAGAAAGAAATTCTTTCATTTTTTATTCCTACTGCCAAAGCATTTAGTCTTTTAAAATTAATTCATTTCAAAATACTTCAATTGGTACACGCAAGAAGTAAGCCAATTCAGCAGCTTTTTGCTCAATTTCTCGTGTAGTAAAATTCTCATCAGTACGAATTAAAGGAATAGCCCCTTGACCTCGAATTTCCATATAAAGGACACGTCGAGCAGAAACACCCTCTTTAACTTCTATTCTGATGGACTGAATATCTTTCATAAAGAATCGTAAAAAGATGCGACGACTTTTTCCAGGAAATCCCCAACGAAAAATACGCACTATTCCTTCTTTTCGGTCGAAAAGATCATAACCACTACCCACATTCCACAAAAGAGTGCACCACAAATAGCAACTAATAAAGAGACCTGCGATCCCATAGAAAGACATCACAATCCCTTGTGGAAAAAAAATGATTTGCTGGGACGGAAATAACGATATAACATTTCTACCAAGATAACTGGAAGTTCCAACCAATAAGAATCCTAATGAACCTAAAAATAGGATAAAGGCCCAGCAGAAATTACTTGTTTTTCGAGACCCCGTTATAAATTCTATCCATATAGATTCTGATCGCCAACTCATATATATTAGATCCAGTTATACAATTTTTTGGAATTGAGAAAATATGACTTTCCTTTTTTTTGTTTTCAAAGTAACTCTCAAAAACTCTTTTTTTGTGAACCTTTACCTTAGGAGTAATTCATAGAATTGTTTATATCTAAAAAAATAAAATCTCCTTCCTTTATATGATCCCCTATAGTTATATACATACAAATAAATAGATTGACTGGAATTTCAGACATCGGCCCGACGAGGATCCATTTTTCAAAAGAGCGCAAATTTTTTTACGTTTACACATGCATAAGAGCTTTTTTTATTTATGTTTGTAGGAATCTATGTGTTATACAATATTCTACCAAATGGGTCTTATCGAATCGAAGTTTTTAAAATAAAAAAAGGGGTGATATGATTAGGTCTCAGCCGATCTAAAAAATCTTATTTTTTTGAATATGAAGAAATAAAGAAGCCATTGCAATTGCCGGAAAGACTAGGCCTACTAAAGGCACAAAAATAGAGGGTAAGTTATTGAAAGTTGTCATAAAATGGGTACCTCAATTTAATATTTGTACCTGTTATTGTTATATTCTGAATTCTAAAGATATCTTAGAATATCTTGTATTTTTATTATTTCTATTATATCTATTATATAATTATACTAAGTATCTTTAAGTAAATATATATCTAATACTAATATACAACCTAATAGAAATATATAGAATAGAACCTAATAGAAATAGAATAAAAAAATAGGTACAAGAAACGCCAAACTAAATAAATGGACTTATTCATCTTTCAAAATCAACTATCAACTAGATGTATCATAATCCCCTTGTTAGATTTATTATTCTTTTTGTCTTATATCTTATAAAATATAGTCATTAATAAAGAAAAATTTTGATTCCATTACAAATTTCTACAAAATTGATTAGAATCTGATCCAACAACAGGGAATTTTCGGGAAATGCAAAAAGATGGAAGACTCTCTATAGATCTGCATCTATCTCTATTTGAATTATCTATACATATGCAAGCAAGGGAGGAAAATGAACTTTTTTTTGTTTGTCTAGTCTAATTTGAACTTCCCCAAAACAAAAATTCACTTTTTATCTTGTTGATAGAGATTTACTGAGTAGTAAACAAGAATATCGATAAAAAAAATGATTTGAAAGAAAAATGAATTTTTAAGGGTTTTCGTTTAATTCTGATAAACTAACCGTTCTATTTTATTTAATTTTTGTTCAACGGAAAAAAAGCATGGAGCTGAAATAACTCGCTCAGAACACCTTTTAAAAGATTACGTGGTACAATTGCATCCAATAAGCCCTTACGTAATAAAGATTCAGCCGCTTGTGAACCTTCAGGCACGGCTTTTTTCAATGTTTGTTCAATTACTCTTTTACCCGCAAATGCAATATAGGCATAGGGTTCGGCAATAATGATATCCCCCAACATACCAAAACTAGCTGTCACTCCACCGGTAGTAGGAGATGTAAGAATTGATATATAGAATAACTTTTTACTTGATTGATAATCACATAAAACCGAAGAAATTTTAGCCATTTGCATCAAACTTAAACTTCCTTCTTGCATTCGTGCTCCTCCGGAAGAACACACTAAAATAAGAGGTAAACATTGATTGGTAGCATACTCGATCAAACGAGTTATTTTTTCGCCTACTACGGATCCCATACTACCCCCCATAAACCGAAAATCCATAACCCCAAGGGCTACCGGAATACCGTTTAGTTGACCTGTACCTGTTTGAACAGCGTCAGTCAATCCTGTAGTTTTTTGAGCAGAGTCAATACGGTTTTTATAAGGTTCCTCCTTCGAATGAAATTTAATGGGATCCGCAGAGACCATGTCTTCATCCATAGGATTCCAAGTACCCGGATCAATCGAAAGCTCGATTCTCTCTGAACTACTCATTTTCAAATAATGTCCACATTGTTCACAAACATTCATTTTGACTTTCTTATACATTAATCCATAACAATTGTCGCATTGAATCCACAATTGATTGTAGTTTTGAGTTATATCAAGTTCCTTAGAACTTATTAAATTACTACGATTCCTATTAGTTCTTATCTTGTAATTTTTGCTTTCACGAATCTTTCCACTTTCACTACAAATGAAATTATAAATGTAAC